TCATTACTTTATATAAAAATAAAAAATGAACTTTATTTTTAAATTACTAAAACATCTTTTATCATGTCATGTATCTTTTAACAGATTAATTACTAATCTCATTCGAATTTGAAAATTCAAATTAGGCCCGCTCTTGCCTTGAACTTGACCAATTAATATGAAAGTTTTTTCATTAGGAAAAAGTTGGGTTCTTAAACTTTTCGATGAATTTTATTACATGTAAATGAAATATGAAATGTAGAACGGCAAAAATAGACAAACATACAAATAGAGGTTTTTTTTTTTATCAAGGTCAACCAATTAAAGTTCTATTATATATTGGGTTCTATAGGTATAGATTTGAATGAGAAAGAATGAGAAATAAAGGTACCAATTAGTACAAATTATTCTTTCTTCCAGATATTGTATGGAATATATATATATATATATTTTTTAATCACATAATCATATATCATATTATTTTTTCTAGTAATATTCGATGCTATTTTCACATATCTTTCACCTATCTATATTGATTTTTTATCAAGGGAATCTTATCTAGAGAATAACTAGATAGATACTGAATAGTAAAGAACAATTCATTTTGAACAATAGATGTCTTTCACATACAACTATAACAATGAGTAACTTTCAATGGCAGTTCCAAAAAAACGTACTTCTATATCAAAAAAGCGTATTCGTAAAAATATTTGGAAAAAGAAGGGATATTGGGCAGCGCTAAAGGCATTTTCATTAGGAAAATCTCTTTCTACCGGGAATTCAAAAAGTTTTTTTGTACGACAAACAAATAAATAATAAAAAAGTAGAATAATCTGAATCCACTTGATTCAAAAAATTTGCTAATTTCATTTAATTTTATATATATTTAAAATTAAATGAATAGAATAAATGATTTCATTCGCGATTGTTTTGGACTAATCAATATGAAATGAAACTCGCCTCACTCTTCTGATATGTAGAATTAAAAATTTTCTGTTTACTGAATTCTAAAAATAATCGAAGATATATATATATATAAAAAAAAAAAGAATAAAGACAAGATACAAAGTTTTACCATTCTTTTTAGTATATTTTATCATTTCCGGGATGGGGATTATTATTTTCCCCATCGATCCACTTGTTACAATCACAATAATAAAAGTTTTTACTTTTTCTATATCCCGAGAAGAGCAAATATAAGATCTTTAGTCAAAATTAATGAGTCGTTGAAACGAATTAATTAAGTTTAAAACTTTTTATAACTTTATGAATCATTATTTCTTTAAATTACTATATATACTCCCCATGTACTTATGGTTTTTAACCAATGGAATATTGGATATGAAAAATGTGTAACGTTTGGGTGATCCAACATAGATCCTATTTTTGGTTCATTGAAAAAAATGTATTTTTTGTTTCAGATTTATGAAATCTGATAAATAAAAGATGAATCATTAAAAAATTAAAATGAGAAAAGGCATTTTTTTTAGTTCTATCCCTGGATAGAGGGTAGAACTATCTAGTTACAAGAGTTCAATTCTAGAAGAACCTAAACTACACGAAAGTCCTAAGTTAAACAAAACCAACTGACACTCTAAACTAAAATACTGAACCTTCAAATCCCTATTTGAACGAATTTTTATTCAAAAATTTTAATGTTTTCTAAAAAATAGTACATTGACTTGACTCCTTTAATCTCGACGTATGAATAATAATACGCTAGTATGAGTTCGAGCAAGCCGCTATGGTGAAATCGGTAGACACGCTGCTCTTAGGAAGCAGTGCTAAAGCATCTCGGTTCGAGTCCGAGTGGCGGCATGCCATCTTCTAAAAGAGATACAATAGATCCTATAATGAACCCAATTCCTGATTTAAATTTCATAATTGAAGGATTCCTCCCCTTTTAAGATTTTTTTATGATATTTTCAACCTTAGAGCATATATTCACTCATATCTCCTTTTCGATCGTCTCAATTGTAATTACAATTCATTTGATAACTTTATTAGTCGATGAAATCGTAAGACTCTATGATTCGTCAGAAAAGGGCATGATAGCTACCTTTTTCTGTATAACAGGATTATTAGTTACCCGTTGGATTTATTCGGGGCATTTCCCATTAAGTAATTTATATGAATCATTAATCTTTCTTTCGTGGAGTTTCTCCATTATTCATATAGTTCCGTATTTTAAAAAACAAAAAAATTATTTAAGCGCAATAACTGTTCCAAGTGCTATTTTTACTCAAGGCTTTGTTACTTCGGGTCTTTTAACTGAAATACATCAATCCGAAATATTAGTACCCGCTCTCCAATCCGAGTGGTTAATAATGCACGTAAGTATGATGGTATTGGGCTATGCAGCTCTTTTATGTGGATCATTATTATCAGTAGCGCTTCTAGTCATTACATTTCAAAAAGACATAAAGATTTTTTTTAAAAACAATCATTTATTAAATGAGTTATTTTTCTTTGGTGAAATCCAATACAGAAATCAAAGAAGTAATGTTTTACGAAATACTTC